TTTACCCATCTATAAAATAGATGGGGTATTTCTCTAAAGACCGAGGCGGATAAACATATGTAATATGATCTAAACTATTAATGAATATATATGTCGATTTATATTAAGTAATTTGTAGAAAAGAGACTCATAAAAATTAATCATTGCCAGGAACCAGATTTGAACTGGTGACACGAGGATTTTCAGTCCTCTGCTCTACCAGCTGAGCTATCCCGACCATTCCCATTTCCGATACCGCATCCTCATTTTACTAGATAACTTAGGTCTATGTCAATTTAAAGGGTATTACAAAGTCTTATCCAGATGCTAGAATTTATTGGATCTTCAAAAAAGGAAGACTTCGTCAGTTGTAGTATGAATAATGATATCGACCATGACTCGTTCAAATGGGGAGTCTTTGGTCAAAGATGGTCATTTGTACATGTATCATATATCACAAGACTTGTCATAAGAGACAAATTTTTCTCTCGGATCCGTTTGTAAAAGAGTAGGGTGAATAAGAAAGATAACGGATTTTGAACTACTAACAAAAAAAAAGGATAACATAAATAGTTAAGGAGTCAAATGGGCTTTTTGGGGATAGAGGGACTTGAACCCTCACGATTTTTAAAGTCAACGGATTTTCCTTTTACTATAAATTTCATTGTTGCCGGTATTGACATGTAGAATGGGACTCTATCTTTATTCTCGTCCGATTAATTAGTTCTGCAAAAGAACTATCAGACTGTGTTGTGAATGCTTTGATCAATGAATATTCGATTCTTTCTTCAATATGGAATCGATTCACAACAATTTTTCCGTTTTTCATAAAAAATCCAGATTCAGGTCGTCATTAATCATTTGATAGAGTTTTTCAGTACGTATACGTATGTATATACGTATATCCTTCATCTTTTCGGAAGTTTCAATGGAAGGATTCCTCTACCAATGCAACACAGTCAATTCCATTTGTTAGAACAGCTTCCATTGAGTCTCTGCACCTATCCTTTTTTCACCTTCTGGGCCTTTGTTTGTTTTTGGAAAACAGGATTTGGCTCAGGATTGCCCATTTTTATTAATTCCAGGGTTTCTCTGAATTTGAAAGTTCTCACTTAGTAGGTTTCCATACCAAGGCTCAATCCAATTAAGTCCGCAGCGTCTACCAATTTCGCCATATCCCCCTTTTTGTTTTGAGATTAGGATCTCATTTTTATTGAGATGTCGTTCTCCTTTTTATTTCATTTCTACTGGAACCGTTGAATTCATTAAATACCGATTCCTATCTCGAAAAAGTTTTTCTCCTTTTTGATTTCTTGGCTATCTTCTTTTCATCTTCTATAGGAAACCCGCACCTGCGTTTGGTCCAATCAGAAACGATTCTATCATTTCTGTATCCGCAATTCAATATAGATGGATATATACCACGTATATATGTCTCTCTTCTGCTCGTTTTTCCCATGCAATTTGGAATACTTGAACGGTCGATTCTTTTTTTCGTCTAAGCTTCCATCTTTACGAATCAGAGCGCAAGAATGTCTCATTATTTAGAAAAATCATTCCATTTAGAAATATAAATATATATGATATGGAATAAAATAGAGAAGTGTAATACTAATAAAAAGACTTTCAAATATCATTTGAAAGCAAAAACGAAAATGATTTAATCTAAAAATCTATCGAATCTAATATTTTTTAATATTCAATGCTATACTATAAAATTGTGCTATATAATTGTGATGTGAGAAAAATAAATAGAAATTCTATATCGATAGATTAATCGTTATATTCTATGGTAAGTATGAGTATCGATAGATTAATCGTTATATTCTATGGTAAGTATGAGTATTGAATATTTCCTTTCAATTCTATATTCTGTTTTTTCTATATTCATATTCATTATGACTAGCTAATATGAATGGCTAAGAATGCAAATATAAGTATATTAATTAATAGCTAAGATGACAATAGTTTATTGAATCCCTATACAGGTAGAATTTCGATTATGTGAGCAGCCTGCTTAGCTCAGAGGTTAGAGCATCGCATTTGTAATGCGATGGTCATCGGTTCGATTCCGATAGCCGGCTTTTCTCTATTTATTTTCTTCGAGTTTTTACATGATTGAGAATGTTCCTTTGAAATCCGAAATCAAAGAAGATTTTAGTGAAAATAGATTTTTTATCTTATAGGAACTTCCAACTATGTCATGAAAAGAATCCCTTTTTATCTATATAGAATATAGAATATATAGAATAGAAAGGTCTGGATATTTGTCCCATTCATCTAATTATTCTTTAGAGTACAAGTACACTACTTCCGTAAACTTCGCTTCATTTATCATTTAGTTCAGTTTTAGTTTAGGTTTAATTCTGTAAAATTAAATTTCATCAATAAGAATTCAATATAAATAAGAATAAGGAGTCTTTATGTCGCGTTACCGGGGACCTCGTTTCAAAAAAATACGCCGCCTGGGAGCTTTACCGGGACTAACTAATAAAAGGCCTAGAGTCGGAAGTGATCTTAG